CAATCCACCGCCTTGATCCACTTGGCTACATCCGCCCCTTATCTAGCTAAAGGATTTTCTCTTTTTTCCATTCATCATTATTGTATTTATTCTGACCTCCATACTTAGATCGAGATATTGGACATAGAATGCCAATCTTTAAAATGTAAAAAAAAGGAGTAATCAGCTGTGACACGTTCACTAAAAAAAAATCCTTTTGTAGCTAATCATTTATCGGGAAAAATTGAAAAACTCAACATGAGGGAGGAGAAAGAAATAATAGTAACTTGGTCTCGGGCATCTACCATTATACCCACAATGATTGGCCATACAATCGCTATTCATAATGGAAAGGAACATTTACCTATTTATATAACAGATCGTATGGTAGGTCACAAATTGGGAGAATTCGCGCCCAATCTGACTTTCGCGAGACATGCAAGAAACGACAATAAATCTCGTCGTTAAATATTAATAGAAATATATAAATAGAAAAAAAAATAATTAAAATTTAAATTTTTACTTATTAATACTTATTTATGTATGTACTTATCATTCATTGGTGGGGGATGACCTTATGATAGAAAACTGGAGTTCAGGTAGAGAAGAAAATAGAGAAATAAAAGTTTTAGCTCAACATATATGTATGTCTCTTTTAAAAGCGCAAAGAGTAATTGATCAGATTCGCGGACGTTCCTATGAGGAAACACTTATGATACTGGAACTCATGCCTTATCGAGCATCTTATCCAATTTTACAATTGGTTTATTCTGCAGCAGCAAACGCTAATCATAATTTGGGTTTGAACGAAGCTGATTCATTCATTAGTAAAGCCGAAGTAAATAGGAGTGCTATTGTGAAAAAGTTAAGACCTCGGGCTCGGGGACGTAGTTATCCGATAAAAAAACCCACTTGTCATATAACAATTGTATTAAAGGAAAAATCTAAATCTTAGATCAATCTAAGATTTAGATTCATATTCATGATATGAATGGAAAGAGAACATAATAGAAAAATATGGGACAAAAAATAAATCCACTTGGTTTCAGACTTGGTACAACCCAAAGTCATCGTTCCTTTTGGTTCGCACAACCAAAAAATTATTCCGTGGGTTTACAGGAAGATGAAAAAATACGGAATTGTATCAAGAACTATGTACAAAAAAATAGGAGAATATCCTCGGGTTTCGAAGGAATCGCACGTATAGGAATTCAAAAAAGAATCGATTTGATCCAGGTCATAATCCATTTTGGATTCCCAAATTTATTAATAGAGGGCCGAACGCGAGGAATAGAAGAATTACAGATGAATGTACAAAAGGAACTTCATTCTCTGAACCAGAGACTCAACATTGCTATCACAAGAGTTGAAAAACCTTATGGACAACCAAATATTCTTGCAGAATATATAGCTTTACAGTTAAAAAATAGAGTTTCGTTTCGAAAGGCAATGAAAAAAGCTATTGAATTAACTGAACAAACAGATACAAAAGGAATTCAAGTACAAATCGCAGGGCGTATCGACGGAAAAGAAATTGCACGTGTCGAATGGATCAGAGAAGGTAGGGTTCCCCTACAAACAATTCGCGCTAAAATTGATCATTGTTCCTATACAATTCGAACTATTTATGGAGTATTAGGCATAAAAATTTGGATATTTGTAAACGAGAAATAATAGAGCTTCATTTGTCTTGCCATTCTGTCCAGTGATAGAACAAAAAATTACAAACTGTTTCATTCTTTTTCTGTTAAATCAAACAAAAATGAACAATTCTAATTCTATAAGGTTGAATAAAAATTCGATTATACTATTTAGTATAATTGCTATGCTTAGTGTGTGACTCGTTAGTTTTTTCTTTAGTTTTTTCTTTAGAATTTAGGGTTGAAATTAAAAAAAAAAAAAAAAAATAGACTAACCCAACCCCTACTATGAACTTAGTAACATATAAATTAATAACCAACTTATTGCTTCGTATTGTCGAGATCCCAAGAAACAGTCATTATATGGGTGGATCGATCATATAGTTGTAGCAACTGAAATTTTTTCCATAAAAAAGAAATCTGATTATGGGTTGTGAAGCAAAAATAAAGGGATGTGGATAAATGGAAGGATGATAGAAAGAGAGAACAAAAATATCAATGATATATGATTCCAATATGTATGGTCTATGAATCACCTCATAAAAGGCAGTGTGATAAAGCATTAATACTGATATAATCAATACTGATATAAATATATAAATAAAATATAAATAAATAATATTTATTAATAAAATGAAAATATAAATAAAAAAAAAAAAAATAATAAATAATAAAGAGCCTCGGGTTAATAAAAACTGAGGAGATTGACTCGGGAACGAATTTTGCCGGAAGCTCCATTGCAGAGTTCAGGCCTAACCATTAATGGAGAAGCTATGGGAACGACGAAACCTGTGACTGCATAGGATTCTATTGAAAACGAATCCTAATAATTCATTGGGTGGGATGGCGGAACGAACCAAGAAAAAATTGATTTATCCTGAGAGGTGTCATGAATTGACACCCACGAATGAAAGGGTCAATATTCGCCCGCGAAACCTTTATTTATTGGATTACAATTTTTTGGCGCGATTCGATTCGATAGAGGTAAAAATAAGGATTCATTATATTCTACGTTATATTCTATAAAAAGAAGCATTTTTTATATTTTCTATATCTAATCTATGTCTAATAATATACACGTCTAGCTATCTATTATTAGATATAGATCTTCCTATGTAACAAATTAAATATCAATAAATGCCATTCATTACTTCTAATTACTTATATATCTATTATATTTATATAATATCTATTATATTTATTATTTATATTTTTAATTATTTTTTTCATTTTTTTTTTATTTAATATTTATTATAATTATAATATTATTGAATCGTTTCATTCGCGAGGAGCTGGATGAGAAGAAACTCTCATGTCCGGTTCTGCAATAGAGATGGAATTAAGAAACAACCATCAACTATAACCCCAAAAGAACCAGATTTCGTAAACAACATAGAGGAAGAATGAAGGGAATATCTTGTCGAGGCAATCATATTTGTTTCGGCGAATACGCTCTTCAGGCACTTGAACCCGCTTGGATCACAGCTAGACAGATAGAAGCGGGGCGGAGAGCAATGACACGATATGCGCGTCGTGGCGGAAATATATGGGTACGTATATTTCCCGACAAACCTGTTACAGTAAGACCTACGGAAACACGTATGGGTTCGGGAAAGGGATCCCCCGAATATTGGGTATCTGTTGTCAAACCGGGTCGAATACTCTATGAAATGGGCGGAGTATCAGAAACTGTAGCCAGAGCAGCTATTTCAATAGCTGCGTGTAAAATGCCTATACGAACTCAATTTGTTATTTCACGATAGGGATGTAGAACTAAACAAAAGGGATATTGTAGAACTAAACAAAAGGGATATTGAGGATGAAAAAACAACCGCAGGTTTATTTTTTTCTGGACGGACAATATTTCTTTTTTTCCTTCATCCTTTGCATTGAAATAACAGGTTCAAATAAAAAATATATGATTCAACCTCAGACCCTTTTGAATGTAGCGGATAACAGCGGAGCTCGAGAATTGATGTGTATTCGAATCATAGGAGCTGGTAATCACCGATATGCTCATATTGGCGACGTTATTGTTGCTGTAATCAAAGAAGCAGTGCCAAATATGCCTCTAGAAAGATCAGAAATCATTAGAGCTGTAATTGTACGTACATGTAAAGAACTCAAACGTGACAACGGTATGATAATACGATATGATGACAATGCAGCGGTTGTCATTGATCAAGAAGGAAATCCAAAAGGAACTCGAGTTTTTGGTGCGATCGTTCGGGAATTGAGACAGTTGAATTTTACTAAAATAGTTTCATTAGCTCCCGAGGTATTATAAATACTAGTAGATGACACTATGATATAGTAGGCTATCTGAAATAGATCAAATTAATAGATTGTGTTTCACGCATATACTTTTATAGTATAATTCAAAAAAAAAAAACAAAGAAAAAAGGAAACATGTTGATTATATCAAAATTAGGAGGCACAAAAAATTATAGTTCGTTATGGGTAGGGACACTATTGCCGATATAATAACTTCTATAAGAAATGCTGACATGAATAAAAAAGGAACGGTTCGAGTAGCATCTACTAATATCACCGAAAACATTGTTAAAATACTTCTACGAGAAGGTTTTATTGAAAACGTTCGGAAACATCAGGAAAATAACAAATATTTCTTGGTTTCAACCCTGCGACATAGAAAGACTAGGAAAGGAATATATAGAACCGTTTTAAAGCATATCAGCCGACCCGGTTTACGAATTTATTCCAACTATCAACGAATTCCTAAGATTTTAGGTGGAATGGGAATTGTAATTCTTTCTACTTCTCGAGGTATAATGACAGATCGAGAAGCTCGACTAGAAAGAATTGGAGGAGAAATTTTGTGTTATATATGGTGATCCTCCTCCTCTGGTATCCTAATTTTATCTCTAACTTCCCATTTGTGAAATAGAGAGGAAAAGTGAGTTATATACCTCTTCCTTCATTAGTTGATACTTCAAGGGGGTTACCCGGAATGAAAGAACAAAAATTGATTCATGAAGGTTTAATTACTGAATCACTTCCCAACGGTATGTTCCGGGTTCGTTTAGATAATGAAGATCTAATTCTAGGTTATGCTTCAGGGAGGATCCGGCGCAGTTTTATACGGATACTACCAGGAGATAGAGTAAAAATTGAAGTAAGTCGTTATGATTCAACCAGAGGACGTATAATTTATAGACTTCGCAACAAAGATTCGAACGATTAGGTGATTTTTTAAACATTCCTTTCATAGGGACACAATTCGAAGTTAAAAAAAAAAAAAAAAAAATATTCAAGAAACTTATTTTCCTCAAAAGAGTAGATTCAGAATTAAGGTAAGGAATAAGAAATATGAAAATAAGGGCTTCTGTTCGTAAAATTTGTGAAAAATGTCGACTGATC